AAAGCCCTGGTGTAAACACTCCTTTAAAGCTGCAATTTAATGTTGTAATCAACTACAGGGCCGTTGTAAATTGGTTATAGAATTAATAGAAAAGAACTAAGAGAAGATGTAACAGTTAAAAGGCCGGCCCATAGAGGGGGGGCCTTAAAATGGGGCTGTTGGGTTAGGGATAGAATAAAGTTGAATGTCATGTTAAAATAGTAAAATAGGTTAATTAATCTCCCAGCAATTAATGATAACATAAGGGTGAATATAAGTTGTGAAGATAATTCAGAAATAATTATTCATTTAGGGATAAATCCTAAGAACGGCGGTAATCCGCCTAACCTGAAAATGATAACTATTACTATAAAAAATGACATGGGGCTTAAAGAAATAATAGAATTTGGGATTTTTCTTATTATTATGTTATTATTTCTTAAAATGGTTATTAGAGCAATTGAAATAACCACATATACTGAGAAATAAAAAATAAAAAGATTGGATGAGCATTCAAGAGTGGCTGTTATTCACCCTATATGACCAATAGATGAATAGGCTAGAAGGGCTCGTAGTTGTGTTTGGTTTAAGCCTCCCATGCCTCCCACTAAGGCGCTAAGTATAGCCGTGATAGATACTATTAGGAACATATTACGAGGCATAATATACATTATTATAATTAGGGGGCTTACTTTTTGTCAAGTTGCAAGAATTATGCAGTGAATTCATGAAATTCTAGATATTACAGGGGGGAGTCATTGGTGACAGGGGGCTATCCCGAGCTTGATAACCATGCTAATAAAAAAGATTATAGGAATTAGATAATGAAAGTTAGATAGGGTCATGGGGTTAATTGATATAATACCTGCTGTCAATATTAGACCACTTCCAATAGCTTGAATGATAAAGTATTTTACGCTGGCCTCTGTTTCCTGAAGGGACTGAGAGGTGGCTATTAGTGGGATAAAAGATAATAAATTTAATTCTATGCCTATTCAGAGATATAGTCAATTTGTTCTGGATAAAGAGATTAGTGTCCCTGAGATCAGGGTTAGAGCAAATAAAAAGGTTGATGGAGTCATAAAGCTATGAAAGGAGTTGAACCTCTCAGATATAAAGTTAGAAGCTTTTATCTGTGCCCACATAACTTATTTTCACTCAAGAGATCCTTCTTTTCATTCATGGTATAGGCCTAAAATAAGAATAATTGCGAAGGTAACTACGGTAAATTTTGTTTCTGTAAGTAATGTTGTCATTGAAGGAATAGGTATCAAAAGAGCGATTTCAATATCAAAGACAAGGAATAATACCGCAAGGATAAAAAATCGTAGAGAGAAAGGGATTCGTGCTGAATTATGGGGGTCAAACCCGCACTCAAAAGGGGTCGTTTTCTCAAAGTTGGGCGCAGCTTTTTTGTTTAAAAGAAAAGTTGCTATAATGATAATAACCGGGAATAAAATAGCAATTAATATAGCTGTTAAAATAATATTCATTTTCTTAGGGGTAAAAATCCTATTTATGAAGTAAAAATTCATTGCTGTTGCAAGCTTCTAAGAAATTAGATGTCGGAGGAGGTCCTCATATTTAACGTCATCAAAGTTATCCGTTCGTCCGGCGCAACATCATACAGAAAGGGCAGTGGCAAATATAATAATGACTAGGGTTATAGGTAAAAATTGTTTTCATGTTAATCTTATTAGCTTGTCGTATCGTATACGTGGGTAGGCGCCTCGGGCTCAAATAAAAAGAATTCTAATGAGAGAGGTGTTAAGAATTAAAATTAAATCTCTGATAAAGTTTATTGGAGATACTATAGCGAATAATACACAACTGATTATCCCTATTGCAATAATATTTATGTACTCTGCTATAAAGATTAGTGCGAATGTCCCAGAACTGTATTCAGTGTTAAACCCGGAAACTAGTTCGGACTCGCCCTCAGCCAGGTCAAAGGGTGTGCGGTTAGTTTCAGCTAAGGAGGTGATAAGTCATACGATAAATAGAGGTCATATTATAAGTAGAAATATAATGGAGTTACTTCTGGCGAATGTGTTTATTCTTAGGGATGCAATTATAATTATGGGGGTTAGAATAACTAAAGCCATGCTAACTTCATAAGAAATAGTTTGGGCAATTCTACGTAACGCTCCTAAAAGAGCATATTTACTGTTTGACGCTCAACCTGAAAATAGGGTTGTATAAACATTAATTCTTGATAAAGAAAGGAATAGTATAATGCCTCATTTTATAAGAAAAGGAGAGCTTAAGAACGGATACAGAATTCATATTGTAAGAGCTAGAAATAAGGCGAGCATAGGGGCAGCAAGAAACGGTAAAGTGTTAGCTGAGTTTGGGGTGTTTAATTCTTTAGTAAATAACTTCAATGCATCAGCGATAGGCTGTGGGATGCCTATAATACTAACTTTATTAGGCCCCTTTCGTAGTTGGATGTATCCTAGGACTTTTCGTTCAAGTAGGGTAAAGAATGCTATAGCTAGAAGGGCGCAGAGAAAAATAGTGATTATGGTAATAATAGTTTTAATAAACATTGTTTTAGGGTAATAAACCTTATTTAGAGCTTAAATCTAATGCACTACTCTGCCACTAAAACGGCTGTAGTATAAGGAATACATGATCTGATTGCAACTCAAATGCCTTGATTTAGGCTATACAACCGAAATAATAAGGGTTAAGTAACATGGTGAGATTAACCACCTGGTAATGACTTTCAAAATCATTTTAATATGTTACTGTAAAATAAATGAGTAGGAAATTATCCTGTGAGTTGATCCTAAATCAAGTGCATATCTCTGCCAACTCATTAATAACTGTTAATTAATAGAGATAGTATCTATAAAATCAGGTCCTTTCGTACTATGAATTATTATTTAAAATAAGGATAGAATCTAACCTGGCTTGCGCCGGTCTGAACTCAGCTCATGTAGTGATTTAATGGTTGAACAAACCAACTCAATTAAGCGGCTGCGCCTAATGGTTACACTAAGCCAACATCGAGGTGCCAATCCCCACTGTCAATGTGGTCTCTCTAGTGGGATTAGCCTGTTATCCCTAAGGTAGCTTGAAATTCTAGTTCAATTGTGGGTGAGGGTTATTTTTCTAATAAAAGAGGTTTATTTGTCTTTTGGTTGTCCCAACCAAACCAATAAATAAGTTTTATGACTTTTATTGATAAAGCTCTATAGGGTCTTCTTGTCCTTTATAATAATTTAGGCTTCTTCACCTAAAAATCAGTTTTAAGATAACCCAAATGAGACAGATTTATTCTTGTGTGTCCTTTCATACTAGCCTTCAATTAAAAGGCAAATGATTATGCTACCTTTGCACGGTCAGGATACCGCGGCCGTTGAAACTTATTCACTGGGCAGGATGGACCTATTATATCTTCAATAGGCGGTGTTTTTGTTAAACAGGCTGAATAAAAAGTTGCCGAGTTCCTTACTTGGGGTTTAAGCTTGTAATATTTGTTTATATTTGTTAATTTTAAAAAGTGATTGTAAAATTACTAGTTATAACATTATAAGATGTTTTTAAGGTAAAAACGTTGCCCTTTAAAATGTGCAAAGGATTATTATTATATATGTGAAATTTTGGGCCCTGTAACGGGTTATAGTGGCTGATTTTAGGCCTACTTGTAAAATATATTTAGTACAGAATAGGGGGTAATTGTTAAAGCTTTGCCTTTAACAACTTAATAGCGTGACAGGCTTTTTTGACTAAGATCAAAATTGGGGGCAACCAGCTATCGTTCTTCGCGCGGGTATGTAGCCTCTGAGGCTATATCTTAATTCAATATTGTAACATTGTATTATAGGTATCTAATCAGTATAACCTCAGCTCGAAAGAATTTCGGGGGTAAGCAAAAGACATAAACTTGATATACCATGATGCAAAAGGTACGAGAGTTCTGCTTTAACATAAATGCGAGTGTTTTGCAATTTTTTTTATAATAACTTCTACTATATATGGGAGCAAGAATAAAAGGAGAATTAGAGTGTTATTTCAAGATAAGAAAAGGGGTTCTATATTTTCATTGTAAGTGAAACGCATATTCATGCTCTATCTTGAAGGCACAACTTCAGTTACGCCTACTATGTTACGACTTATCTCGCCTTTCGGTGAGAGTGACGGGCGATGTGTGCACACTATAGATTGCTATTTCAGTAAAATATACTATTTTTTATTTACTGCTAAGTCCAAATTATATCGTTTTATTACTGACGATAACCTGTTTTTTTATTAGTGTAATCCATCAAGACCTTACTTATGGGCTGCACATTGACCTGACGTAGAAGGGTGGGCTGGGAAGCTAGCCATTTTAAGTAATGCTAGCTTGCGACGGCAGTATACAGGCTGAGAATCAAAAGTAAGAGGGGTTTAACGTGGATTGGCGAATTAATTGACAGATTCCCCTAGTAGCATAAAGTGCCGCCAATTTCTTTGGGTTTTAAACATGTGTTCGTAGTGCCCGGGGCAAGGATTTAAGGAATAAAATAAAAGGGTATCTAATCCTTGTTTTTGATTATTCTTTCGTATTGATCGATGATATAGAACAAGTAAAAGATGTTAAATGTATTGTACCACTAAAACATAAGGGTTTTATCATAACGCTCCCGGAAAATTTGATTTGTGCTCATCGTATAACCGCGACGGCTGGCACGAGTTTAGTCAGCACTAAAAACAGTATCTGATTCATTAATTAAATATTGGGCAAAATTCTTTACTGCAGGCGTGAAAATGGTGTTTTGGGTGACTTATCCATAGGCGATATGTCTTTAAGAATACTTAATAGGTTTGCACGGGTTACAAGAGAGTTGCATGTATCATATTCTGTTTTAACCAAAAAGGTAGCAAGAATCAAACTATTATCATAACACAATTAAAGAGGGGCTTAATATAACAATAATAATAGGAGCGACATGCCCTGTAATAACTGTAAAATTACGTGGCGATAGGAATAGGGCCGGGTTATTAAGGGTGTTCAACGGGCCGTGGTTTATACTGACGTACAGTGTTAGGGAGTATGCGGCTGCAGTAAATCTCATAATACCCAGGGGGATAAATATAAGCTTGGACGAAACGGCAGCGCACGTGATTAACATAATTTCTGCTATTAGGTTACAGGAAGGAGGGGCAGCTATATTGGCGGCGCACATAATAAATCATATTATAGATATTGTTGGAATTGCAATATTTAGCCCTTTATTCATCAATAGGCTTCGCGAGTTTGATATGGAATAACATATATCTGCTGAGGCAAAAAGGGCTGATCTTAAAAGACCATGAGAGATTATTATAGCAACCGCACCTCATAAGCCTCATTGAATATTAGCAAGGACTCCTGCTATTACTAAGCTTATGTGCCCGACAGAGGAATACGCAATCAGAGATTTCATGTCTTGTTGGCGGGCACAAATTAAACTAGTAATTATACCCCCCCAAAGAGATAGGCTTATTAAATAAAACTTGAGTGAGGGGCTAATGGGGGGGATTATAAAAATAACTCGGAGTATTCCATAGCCCCCTAGTTTTAGTAAAACGGCTGCAAGAATTATAGAGCCGGCAACAGGAGCTTCAACATGAGCTTTGGGTAATCATAAATGAAAAACAAACAGGGGGAGTTTAACTATAAAAGCAAAATTTATAATTAATCAGATGAGAGAGGTATAGCTGTTAAAAGCATACAAGATGAAAAAGAGGTGATAAGAGTGATACTGAAACACTTGGATGGCGATCCCAGCAAGAAGGGGCAGACTAGCGGTAATAGTATATAATATTAAGTATATCCCAGCTTGAAGGCGTTCAGGCTGATAGCCCCATTTTATAATAATAAATAAAGTTGGAACTAAAGATGCCTCAAATAAAATATAAAAAGAGAATAAATGAGACACAGAAAATCTTGAAACTAAGATTAATGTTAGAGCAACAATGTTAATAAGAAAAAGGGAGGGATTTATGTTTTTTGAGTAAATGTTTTGACTCGCGGCAATAACTAAGGGTATAATTCATAGTGTCAGTATAATAAGTATAGTTGATATGAGATCTAGGCTTATTATGTTGTTGAGATTAAGTGGTATAAAATTAGTATATATAAAGATTATGGAAGTGAAGGTAGTGGTTCTTAAGAATAATATAGAATAGTTTCATTTGGGCTTTATAATAAGTAAGAGCAAAAGGGGGAAAATAATTGTTAACATTTATTTAGGGATAATGTGTTAAGGTGATCATTACCATAGGATCGTCTTATTGCAGTCATACATGCTAGGCCTAATCTGGCTTCACAGGCGCCGAAGGTTAACATGGTGATGACAAATATTAATCATGTTGTATTAATCAGAATGATGATTATTAAGACGAGACTTAAGATTATGGCTTCTAGAGCAAGAAGGGCTATTAAGAGGTGTTGGCGTTGAAGGATAACACAAGTTAATGTAATAAGAACTAATACGGGGGTGACTATAATCATTCATGATGTCATTGTATATAGAATATTATTCTATTTCTGGTTTACAAGACCAGCGCTTCATGGTATATTAGCTTTATATACGAATTTATGACAAGGTTCAGATTACGGTGACCCGATTGCTAACTCCCAAAGCTAGTGTTTTAAATAAACTATAATCTGTGTTTAACATAAGAATGTGTCTCTTACGTGAAAAGCAAGTGTATTTTGTATACTATAAACACAAAAATGCCTAAGGATAAAAATCATTTTTACAGCTTCAATGTAACGCTTTAAATTAAGCTACTAAGGCATACCGCGGCAATAATTCATATAATAATTATTCTAATACACGCAATGTGAGTTATAATAGAGTTGTTTTGGGAATTAATAAGGGTTGAAGAAGAGATCGAGAGTTGATGAAATAGTAAAGAGGGAATGAGGGATCAGCCTTGATCGGATTCTTTTAGTTGCAATAGTGGGAGTTTCATTGATAACTGAGGAGCAAGGTGAGTCGAGATTGGTGTCAGGAATCATATGAAGCAATGGGATTGAACAACTAAGCTATTAAGAGGATAAATGTATTGAGTGCTAAAGATTCCTATAATAATCCCTGAAAGAATTATTATGGGCGCTAGAAGTTTAGCAATAGATGAGAAATTTGGTTCTGTGAGGGGCGTACAAAATATTCAGTTGGTGATAGCCCCCCCTCTAATTGCTATTAAAGTCAGTACAATTACTCTTATCATTTGGGTCTTGTTTTCTGAAGAGTACTGAGCAGAGGGGCTAAAAGTGGGGCCCAATAATACATAGAGAGAAAATCGGGTAGAATAAGCTGTTGTTATAATTGTTGCTATAATAAATATGAATATAATTATTAAGTTTTTTTCCGACATTAATATTGTTGTTGATTCAATAATTAGGTCTTTAGAATAAAACCCTGCCATAAAGGGGGCTCCGCATAAGGCTAGATTAGCAATAGAAATAGCGGTAGTTATGGTTGGGAGTTGAGAAGCTACATTGCCCATGAGTCGGAGATCTTGGCTATGGTGATGAATGTCAATTATGTTCCCCGCACAAATGAATAAAAGGGCTTTAAATAGGGCGTGTGTGATGAGATGAAAAAATGCAATGTCTGGTAAATTAAGGCTTAGTGTAAATATTATAATAGCTACCTGACTTAATGTTGATAGGGCAATGATTTTTTTTATATCACATTCAGCTATAGCTCTGGCACTTGCTATAAGTATTGTGAGAGTTGCGATAATTAAAAGAAAAGGTTGAAATAGCGTTCAGGTTTTTATTAACGGGAAAAATCGATAGATTAGGAATACGCCGGCTGTGACCAGAGTTGATGAATGAACTAGGGCTCTAACAGGAGTAGGGGCTGCTATAGCAGCTGGAAGTCAGCTTGAAAATGGTATTTGTGCGCTTTTAGTTATAGCGGCTAGTAGAATTAGCGCCCCGGATCAGGGCACAAGATCAGAATTTCATGGGTTGATAATTAGTCAATGTCCTTCATTGAATATGAGTGCAATAGTAATTAATAATATTACATCTCCAATACGATTGGTTAAGGCTGTGATCATTCCCGCTCCTAATCTTTTTGCGTTATTGTAATAGATTACTAAAACAAATGAAGTGATACCTAGCCCGTCTCAACCTAAAAGGAGGATTATTGTATGCGGGAATAAGATAAGAAACATTATGGATAGAACAAATAAAATAACAAGGATGATAAATCGGTCTGTAGTTTTATCGTGAGCTATATAGGTTTTAGCAAATTGTATAACGCTTGATGCAATAAGTAAAACTGTAGTTATAAAAATAGTCCCAGCCGGGTCTAATAAGATGGGGATAGTAATAGATGTTCTTCTTATATTTATAATTTCTCATTCAATAATAAACGAGGCTCAACTAAAGTTTACTATTATGGTGATAATAAAAAACAGTAGAGTAAGACAAATAAGAATTTGAGTTGTAATGTAAACCATGGTAAATATCACTAGGTGAATCAATGGTGCCACAAACCATTATTTTGAGGTTAAACTATATCTACAGATTGGGCATTAATCATGCCTTGAATTGGGCCGAAACCAAGTATTTTCAATCTAAATTTGAATTAAGGGTGGTCATCGGCGTATAGTCTTAATAATAAACAAAAAATATATCTTTGGATTAAGCAAATACCAATTTCAAATATGATATAGCCTATTTGAATTATAAATAAAATGATAAGCCCGATGAGGCTAGAGAACATAGATGCTGCGCAATAAGTCCCAATTAGTGTCAAAACAATGTGCCCGGCTCTTATATTAGCTGCAAGCCGAAATGATAGAGTTAATGGGCGAACAGAGATACTGATAGTTTCAATTAAAACTAAGAAAGGGTTTAACCAGTGAGGGGCGCCTCCAGGAAGAAGACTAGCAATTCATCTGGTTGTATTAAATATAATAGCTGATAGAATGAGGGCGAGTCATAAAGGGAGTCCAAATCTAAGGGTGAATAGTAAATGTCTGGAGTATCTAAATACAGCAGGTAATAGGCCGATTAAGTTGACGTTAATAATAATAATGAATAGGCTTACGATAATAATATTAAATCCTTTTAAATGAAGACCTCGGGTGCGAGAACCTTGATCATTTATAATTTTAGTCACAGAATTTATTAAAATAATTAGGTTAGAGGGGGTTGATCATAGAGACAGAGAGAATAAAAGAATTGAACTACTAACTATAGTCCAGAATAACAGCGGGGAAGAAAAATTATTAATTAAATTGATTCCTGGGTCAAAGGATGAAAAGATGTCTAATATCATCAAGACTTGATATGATATCATTTAAGGCTTTGAAGGCCTTTAGTTTAGCTTAACTTAAAGTCTTATATTACTTGGTAATATTGTCTCAGAGTTGAGCGGAGAGTGGGATAAAAACATGAAGAATAAAGTATAATGTTGTGAAAATTTGACCTAGAAGTTCATAAGGATATTCAACAGGGCGACCCCCAATTCAAGTTAATAAAATAGTGTCGGCAGCAAGAAGTCAAAATATGAATTGGCTTACAGGATAAAAGGCAAGGCCTCGTGCTTTATGTCGTGCAATTAGAGGTAAAATGAATAAAATCAAGATAGCAGTAAATATGGCAACGACTCCTCCTAGCTTATTAGGGATTGACCGTAAAATAGCGTAGGCTCATAAGAAATATCATTCTGGTTTAATATGAATGGGAGTGACTAGGGGATTGGCGGGGATAAAATTTTCTGCATCGCCTAGAATGTTAGGGAAAAATAAGGCAATGAAAGTTAAAGATATTAAAAGGATGGTAAATCCCACAATGTCTTTAAATGAATAGTATATGTGAAAAGGTACTATATTTATAGAAGATTTGATGCCAAGAGGGTTGTTAGAGCCTGTTTGGTGTAGGAATAGAAGATGAATTATAGATAAAGCAGCAATAATAAAAGGAAGTAGAAAATGAAGGGCAAAAAATCGGTTAAGTGTGGCGTTGTCAACTGCAAATCCCCCTCACACTCACTCTACTAGTATCGCGCCTACATAGGGAATAGCTGATAATAAGTTTGTAATAACTGTAGCCCCTCAGAATCTTATTTGGCCTCATGGAAGAACATAGCCCACAAACGCTGTTGCTATGACTAAAACAACTAAAATAACGCCGATGTTTCATGTTTCAATATATATGTAAGAGCCGTAATAAATGCCCCGTGCAATATGAAGATAAATACAAATAAAAAATCATGAGGCTCCGTTAGCATGAATATAACGTAAAATTCAGCCATAGTTTACGTCTCGTATAATATGGGCAACTGAGGAGAATGCAAGGTCTGTGTGGGGGGAGTAATGTATAGATAAAATTAAGCCGGTGATAATTTGAATTACTAAACAAATACCGAGTATCGAGCCAAAATTTCATCAAATAGATAAGTTGGCTGGAGCTGGGAGATCAACAAGGGCATTGTTAGCAATTTTAATGCCTGGGTGAGTTTTACGAATAGGGCTAAACATAGTTAAAAGGGCGTAGGGGTCCCTCATCAGCACGAGAGGTTTTAACAACTATAATAAGAGCAAGGAAAAGAATTAAGGCTATTAAAATTGGGAGAATAAGATTAGTAATAGAATAAATTTGACTAGTATTGGGAGAGTAGGGCAGTCAATTTAAAGAAGAGAAAGATCATATAATGAGGATAACTGTTAATAAAAATGAGGGACCTAAAATTCATCTTCATCTGGTAATAAATTGGTTCGGCTGTAGGGCAGCAAAATATGCAAATATTACTAATATACCACCAACATAAATAATAAAAGTAATTAAGCCGAATCAGCTAGTTGATATTATTCTTAAGGATGAAGCAACGAATAGTGCTACTGTAAGAACTAGCACGCCTAAGTTGATGGGGGATATAGCAGAAAGGCAGGAAATGAATAGGGTAATAATAATTCTATTAATTATTAATAATGTCATTGGACGTCCTTATAATAAGAGGGGGTCTTCTTTAGACTTCAAAGGTCTATGTGCAATTTACACTATATTATAACGAGCCTCATCAGTAAATACATAGATATAAAAAAATTCATACAACATCTACAAAGTGTCAGTATCATGCTGCTGCTTCGAAACCGAAATGGTGGCTGGTTCTAAAGTGATGAAGGATAACACGAATCAAACATACTGATAAAAAAGTTCTACCGATAATTACATGAAGACCATGAAACCCGGTTGCTACAAAAAAAGTGGAGCCATATACACTGTCAGCAATAGTGAAGGGTGCTTCAATGTATTCTATTAATTGAAGCAAGGTAAAGTATCCCCCTAAAATAACTGTTATGACAAGAGCTTGAATGGCTTGGGGGCGAGACCCTTCTATTAAACTATGGTGGGCTCAGGTAACTGTTACTCCAGATGCTAGGAGTACTGCTGTGTTAAGAAGAGGAACCCTGAATGGATTAATGGGTGTGATACCAGTGGGGGGCCACCTACAACCTAATTCGGGGGTGGGAGCTAGACTTCTATGGAAGAAGGCTCAGAAAAATGCAAAAAAGAATAAAACTTCTGACGCAATAAATAGGATTATGCCTCATCGTAGGCCCTTAGTAACATACGAGGTGTGGTGACCAAGGAAAACCCCTTCGCGGATAACATCACGTCATCATTGAATTATAGTTAAGCCAATAATAATTAGACCTAAAAGTATACATGTTATTCCATGACCGTGGAATCACGCAGTTAAGCCGATAGTTAATGAAAATGCTCCTAGTGACCCGGTGATTGGTCAAGGACTAAACTCTACAAGGTGGAATGGTTGACGTACCATAGCATGAATAATTTATTAATAATAAATTAATTAGCCAGAATTCGCTGAATAAGCTATTTATGCTTGACAAGCATAGGTTATATATTAACTAGAATTCTATTGATAAAAGGGGGGAATCCATTTTCGGGGTATGAGCCCAATAGCTTGAAGTTTAGCTTATTTTATCTATCAGTGTCAAAAGGAAGAAAATGAAGATGAAAGTGATTTATTTGAAAATAGAGGGAAGCGAGGAACGAATTGTCATCATATAATAATTATCAATCTTGTTAGAATTAAGAGTATAATAAGGGGGGTAATAAGTCAGTTTATAGGGGATAGGTGGGGCATTCATGTATGTTGTTTAAAAACTAAAGCAATAATTTATGTGTTTTACATGAGTATGAGAGCAATTTAAGTTATACAGATAATAATGTGGCTTATAGTTAATCAATATTAAAGGGAAAATTCCGTAAACGGTTTTACAGACCGGCGCTTTAAATCTCAGCCACTTTAACGTGTTACATAGAAATAATGGTCAAATTGGAAAAAGAGGCGCCTGTATAATAATAAAAAATTAGCAAATAATGAAAAAGTAGCTGTATTAGATAAAAAAATAAAAAATTCGTCTATAATAAAGAATTATAAATAAATAGAAAGAATAAAAGATGAATGAATTATAAAAAAACTATAAAAAGAAGGTTTACGGGTAAGTCTTTTTAGAACTGGAAAATGAAGAAAAAAATATCAATTGTTAGGGGTTTCTCCAAAAATTAGATTAAGATTTCTTAAAAAATCCGAAAAAAGAGAGGCTCAATCCGTCCGATTTTTCCGTTTGGCTTGAAACTCGGCAAGCCACAAAGATTTTAGAATATTATAACAAGTATGAAAAGAAAATAAAGCAAAAAGTTTAAGTTATGATAATAGAATACAGTAAGTTTAGGGGGGCGTTTTAAAACTTAAACTGTGATCGTTTTAATAAATTTTCAGTAAAGCTGGAATCTTACGTAAAAAACAGGTTAATTGCGATTTTGAAAAAGAGGCGGTATTGACGGATTAGCCATGAAATTGAAGAAAAATCACTTAGATAACTAAATTAATGCAGGATAAATCAGATGCTTTATGTTGGTACTGTTGGTTTAACAGGTAAAAATTTTTGAAATTCGCCAAAATCGGGAAGGTTCAAAAAAAATTTCGGACGAACCCCCCTTTCGTAAGAGGCATCTATCAAAAAGTGGTGTATTATATATATAAAAATTTTAATATATATTTTAACATTTAATTTATTCCTGTTGGGTTTATTACTTATGCCGGCGCCGACCACGGCGAGGGTCGCCAGTCTATGAGCGACACCCTTAGCCGAATGGTCGTTTGCGCCGGGGCATTAATAGTTAAAATTAAAAGAACCATCAACATACCCATGAACCATTATATAAGTATTATAACATACTTAGTTACTAGATTAAAAAAGCTATTTAATTATATTAATATTGTAACATTATAAATAATTATATATAAAAAAATTTATATATATTAAATTAATTATATTTATATATAACAATATTTAAATTATAAATATTTATATAGAAATTGATATATATATATAAACATGTATATATATATATATATGTATATTTATAGTTTTGTAATAAAATTCAATATTTATAAAAAAAATAATAAAAAATATCACGTTTAGGGCTACTAATCTTTCTGCTTGGAAGGCGGACGTACTTGGTATACTAATGTGATGGGGGAAATAAATAATTAATGGAGAGAGCAAGAAAGTTGTATGACTATATTTGTTTTATGGGTTGCTAAATTATTCATTGCTGAATGAGTTAACTCATTTAATAAATCTAGTTGTATCGACGGATTCAACTGCGATTGGTATAAATCTGTGGTTTGCTCCGCAAATTTCTGAACATTGACCATAGAAAATACCTGGACGGCGTAGAATAAATCTGAGTTGATTAAGGCGACCTGGGATAGCGTCTGCTTTTACCCCTAAAGCGGGAACAGTTCATGAGTGAATAACATCGGCGGCTGATACTAACATTCGGATTTCGATGTTTATAGGTAAAACGATACGATTATCGACTTCAAGGAGGCGAAATTGGCCTTCTTCAAGATCCGTAGTGTTAACCATATACGAGTCAAATTCAATATTACAGAAGTCGGTGTATTCATAACTTCAGTATCATTGATGTCCAATGGCTTTTACTGTCACACCTGGCTCTACAATTTCGTCGGTTAAATATAAAAGTTGAAGAGACGGGAGGGCAAGAAATAAAAGAATAAAAGCAGGTAAAACAGTTCAAATGGCTTCTACAGCTTGGGCCTCATAAATGTTGCGACAAGTATATTTGTTAATCATAAGAGAAATTAGAGCGTATGAAACGAAAGTTAAGACCATAATAATTACTAACATTGCATGGTCGTGGAATGCAATTAATATGGTCATAATAGGAGTTGCTGCGTCTTGTAATGAGAGTTGTCTTCAGTGAGACATCTAAGTGGGCTAGAAAGAAAGCAGGGGTTTATGTAACAGATAAATGCCTAGTTGGCTTCCACTTAAGGGTGTCGTGATAATAATAGTTTCTGGAGAGTTATGGAAATCTAGAGGAAGAAGATCTTGTCATTCGAGAGAGGATGCTTGGTGGCTGGCACAAATAGTTCTTCGTTGGGCAGTTAGTGCTTCTCAGATAATGAAGATGAATAATAATAAGGCAACAAAAGAAATTATTGAGCCCATAGAGGAAATAACATTTCATTTTATTATGGCGTCTGGGTAGTCCGAATAGCGTCGGGGCATACCTCTTAAGCCTAAGAAATGTTGCGGGAAAAATGTAGCATTTACTCCGATAAATATAATGGCAAAGTGAGTTTTAGTTCATCGGGCATGAAGAGTTAAACCGGTGAATAAGGGAAATCAGTGGGCGAATCCCCCAAAGATAGCAAAGACAGCTCCTATAGATAGAACGTAATGAAAGTGGGCGACAACATAATAAGTATCGTGAAGAATAATATCAATGGATGAATTTGCGAGAACAATTCCTGTTAAACCTCCTGTAGTAAATAAAAAAATAAATCCGAGAGCTCAAAGCATAGGAGCTTCATACTTTACTCGACTTCCGTAAATAGTGGCGAGTCATCTAAATACTTTAATACCGGTTGGGACTGCGATAATTATAGTAGCAGCAGTAAAATAGGCTCGAGTGTCAACGTCTATCCCGACAGTAAATATATGATGGGCCCATACAATAAATCCTAAGATACCAATTCCTAGTATAGCATAGATTATGCCTAAAGTACCAAAAGCTTCTATTTTATTGGAGTAGTGAGTTACAATGTGGGAAACTATACCAAATCCTGGGAGGATTAGAATATACACTTCTGGGTGGCCGAAAAATCAAAATAAATGTTGATACAGGATAGGGTCCCCTCCTCCCGCAGGGTCAAAGAACGCCGTGTTTAAATTACGATCTGTAAGAAGCATAGTGATGGCTCCGGCTAGAACTGGAAGGCTTAAAAGAAGAAGAATGGCGGTTACTATAACTGATCATACAAATAAAGGCACACGTTCTAAACGAAGGCCTTTTGAGCGTATGTTGATGACTGTCGTAATAAAATTAAGGGCGCCTATAATTGATGAGACACCTGCTAAGTGAAGGGAGAAAATTGCTAAGTCAACAGAGGGACCCGCGTGGGCAATGTTTCTAGCTAGAGGGGGGTATACTGTTCAACCTGTTCCGACTCCTTTTTCTACAGCTGCACTAGAGAGAAGGAGGGTTAAGGATGGGGGTAAAAGCCAAAATCTTATATTATTCAGGCGTGGGAACGCTATGTCTGGGGCACCTAATATAAGAGGGACCAGTCAGTTACCAAACCCTCCGATTATAACAGGTATAACAAGAAAGAAAATTATTAAGAATGCGTGAGCTGTGACAATAGTGTTGTATAATTGATCTCTACCGAGAAGGGATCCTGGTTGACCTAATTCAGCACGGATTAGGAGGCTCATAGATGTGCCAAGAAGACCGGATCATATGCCGAAAATAAAATATAAAGTACCAATATCTTTATGATTAGTGGAGAAGAATCAGCGCAT